TGTGTGACAGGATTTTGTGGACGTGTGAGCTGGAGGTAGGACTTTGTCTGTGGCATGCGCGTGCATTTTTCGACTATATATATACAAAAAATTTTTTGTGTATATAAATACGGTGCGGTGGTGGGTGCAACGTCCTGCTTTTTCTGTTTTAGGGGTTTGGCAGAAGTCAATAGGAGCTGAGGACGTTGGGGGGTAGGGGGGTTTGTCGCGCGCGAGGCGGGGAGGGGGAGACTTAGAGTTATGGTGAATAAACCACTATGCACCTGATATAGAAGTATGTGGTTATATGAAGGTATGTCTTTACACCATTCACCATCATTCTCGGTCCGTCATTATTGATTGTCCAACCTTAATTGAACTTCTCGGGGAGGCAGTCCCACATGTGGATGAAAAGAAAAAGATAAAAAAAATACCAGATGGCGAATAGCATGCTCGGCTTGGTGGATAACGAAGTTATGGTTCACCGCATTAGTCAATGTGCAAAAAATCACTGTTTATGGAAAGTCCAAGTTATGTTCCTGACGAAGGAGCCAGAGCTAGACATAGATCAGCTGTGTTACCCCCACGATTAGTGTCCCTGACCTTACATGGACTGTAAATTCCTGCTTAAATCGTTGGTGGTCTCTTACTGCGCATAATATTTGAGATTTCTATTACTGTTAAGAGTCCGTAGCCAGGCTGAACAAAGAATTGAACGATTGAATAATTCGATATATTATTTAGGTCGTAAAAATTTTATGTTACCTTTCATTTCTGCCTTTGTTCGGACGATTCATGTTTAATTATATTCTATGTGAATTAGAGGCATATGTCTTATGTACGATAATGCATAATATGTACTAATGCATAAAATGCACCATGTACATATATGTACTAGTACATATATGTATAATTATGCATTATATGTACTAGTACATATATGTATAATTATGCATTATATGTACTAGTACATATATGTATAATTATGCATTATATGTACTAGTACATATATGTATAATTATGCATTATATGTACTAGTACATATATGTATAATTATGCATTATATGTACTAGTACATATATGTATAATTATGCATTATATGTACTAGTACATATATGTATAATTATGCATTATATGTACTAGTACATATATGTATAATTATGCATTATATGTACTAGTACATATATGTATAATTATGCATTATATGTACTAGTACATATATGTATAATTATGCATTATATGTACTAGTACATATATGTATAATTATGCATTATATGTACTAGTACATATATGTACTAGTACATGTATATATAATTATGCATAATATGTGCCAGTACATGTATGTACTGGTACATATATGTGTAATTATGCATGTATGTACTAGTACATGTAAGTGTACAGTACATACGCGCGGGCGTGTTTGATGTGTGAATGTTGTACGTTGTTATGTGGCGGGTCAGAGGGTAGTTTTAATTAGAATCTTAGCTTTGGGAGTTAAGGGTAGGAGTTAAACTCTCTTTCCTCTGATGGTCCTAGGGAGGGTTTTAGCCTTCGATCTCCGGATTACAAGACCGGTGCTTTAGGTACTAAGCTACTAGGGCAGTTAAGTTGTAGGATTTTGTTTTCTATGTATCCTGCTAGGGGGAGGAGAATAATAAAGAGGCTGAAGTACGTAATAGATGCGATTTGTCCAATAATGATGAATGGGTGTTCTACGGGCATTCCTCCGATTCATGTGAGGATGGCTATGTTTGCCACTAAGGTTCAGAATAGAAGTTGTGAGGCGGGTCGGAAGGTTAGGCCTCGTATTTTTGAGGTGTGGAGAATTGGGATGATTATGAGGACTAGGATTGAGAATAGTAGGGCTAGGACTCCTCCTAGTTTGTTTGGGATTGATCGTAGGATGGCATATGCAAATAGGAAGTATCACTCTGGTTTGATATGTGGTGGCGTGACTAGTGGGTTGGCTGGTGTGAAGTTTTCTGGGTCTCCTAGGAGGTTTGGGGAGAACAGGGTAAGTGAGGTAAGGGCAATTAGTATAATAATAAATCCTAGTAAGTCTTTGTATGAGAAGTATGGGTGGAATGGGATTTTATCTGTGTTGGAGTTTAGGCCTGTGGGGTTGTTTGATCCTGTTTCATGTAGAAATAATAGGTGAAGGATGACGGCCCCTACGACTGTGAATGGAAGTAGGAAGTGGAATGCAAAGAATCGGGTTAGTGTTGCATTGTCTACTGAGAAGCCTCCTCAGATTCATTGGACTAGGGCATCACCGATATAGGGGACAGCTGATAGGAGGTTTGTAATTACTGTGGCTCCTCAGAATGATATTTGTCCTCATGGGAGGACATATCCTACGAAGGCGGTTATTATGACTAGGAGGAGTAGGATGACTCCAATGTTTCAGGTCTCGGTGTAGAGGTATGAGCCGTAGTAGAGGCCTCGGGCAATGTGGAGGTAAATACAGATGAAAAAAAATGAGGCTCCGTTGGCGTGTATGTTTCGGATTAGTCAGCCGTAGTTGACGTCTCGGCAGATGTGAGCGGCTGAGGAGAAGGCGGTTGAGATGTCTGAGGTGTAGTGTATTGCTAGGAATAGGCCTGTTAGGATTTGTGTAACGAGGCAGAGTCCTAGTAGGGAGCCGTAGTTTCATCAGGCTGAGATATTTGATGGGGTGGGGAGGTCGATGAGTGAGTCGTTTACAATTTTTGCGATTGGGTGTGTTTTTCGTAGGCTGGTCATTATGGTTTCTATGGTTGAATACAACGGCGGTTTTTCAGGCCGCAGGTCTCGGTTAAAGTCCGTGTAGAATCAATGTCTAGTCTTGTTTGTATATTTTTGATTGGCTTGGTGTTGGGGCTAGTGGCTGTTGCTTCTAACCCTGCCCCATATTTTGCTGCCTTGGGGTTGGTGTTGTCTGCAGCGTTGGGGTGTGGTGTGTTGGTTATGTGTGGGGGGTCTTTTTTATCTTTAATTTTGTTTTTGATTTATTTGGGGGGTATGTTAGTGGTATTTGCATATTCTGCGGCTTTGGCTGCTGAGCCGCATCCTGAGGCGTGGGGGGACTGGTCTGTTTTGAGTTATGTGGTGGTGTATATCTTAGGGGTGCTGGTAGTTGGTGGGTGGGCATTGGGTGGGTGATATGGGGGTTCTTTAGTGGTGGGCGGGTTGAAGGAGTTTTCTGTGTTGTGTGGTGATATTAGTGGGGTGGCATTAATATATTCTTTTGGGGGGTGGGTGTTGATGGTTTGTGGATGGGTGTTGTTGCTTACTTTGTTTGTGGTTTTGGAGTTGACTCGTGGGTTGAGTCGTGGGACGTTGCGGGCCGTTAGGTGATTAGTATAATTGTGGTTGTGAGGGCTGTTGTGAGGAGGAAGATGGTTAGGTAGGTTTTGATTATGCCTTGTTGCACATTGTTGGTGATTTTGATTATGTGGGTTTGGTTTGAGGTAATTCCTTTGGGGCCGGCTTTTTCAAGTCATGTTTGGTCTACTAGTTGTGTGGCTGCGAGTTGTCCTATAGTTAGGGTAATTTTGGGAGTGAGGCGGTGGATTACTGGTGGGAAGAATCCCAATATGTTGGAGAAGTTGTGTAGGTTAATTTTTGGTGTTGGTTTAAGTTGTTTTGATGTTAGGTCTGTTAGTGCAATGGCTGTGGATAGGCCTAGGAGGGAGACTAGGAGGGCGCTGAGTTTTAGGGTGGGTGGTATTGTTATTACTTGGGTTTTTGTAGGGAGGATGTTTGATGTGATTAAGAGGCCGGCGACGATGCTTCCTCAAGCAAGCCGTTTGATTGGGTTAGTTATGGCGGGGGAGTCTTCGTTGATTGGAGAGAGGGGTAAAAATCGTGGGTGTGCTATTAGTGCGAAGTACACTAGGCGGAAGCTGTAGACGGCGGTGAAAGAGGTGGCTAGGAGGGTTAGGGTGAGGGCTCAGGCGTTTAGGTGAGATGTGTTTAGGGCTTCGATGATTGTGTCTTTTGAGAAGAATCCGGCTAGGAATGGGGTGCCGGCTAAGGCTAGGCTGCCGATGGTTAGGCAGGATGATGTGAAGGGGAGGAGTTTGTTAAGGCCTCCTATTTTTCGAATGTCTTGTTCATCATTAAGGCTGTGAATAATGGAGCCAGAACATAAAAATAGCATTGCTTTGAAGAAAGCATGTGTGCAGATGTGGAGGAAGGCTAGTTGGGGCTGGTTTAGTCCGATTGTTACTATTATTAGGCCTAGTTGGCTTGATGTTGAGAATGCGATGATTTTTTTGATGTCATTTTGGGTTAGGGCGCATGTTGCTGTAAATAGGGTAGTTAGTGCTCCAAGGCATAGGCAGGTGGTTAAGGCTGTTTGGTTATTTTCTATTAGGGGGTGGAGGCGGATTAGGAGGAAGATTCCGGCGACTACTATTGTGCTTGAGTGCAGTAGGGCGGATACTGGGGTAGGGCCCTCTATGGCGGATGGGAGTCATGGGTGTAGTCCGAATTGGGCGGATTTTCCTGTTGCAGCTAGTACTAGGCCCAGGAGGGGGAGAGTGAGGTCTATGTTTTTTGATAGGGCGAAGATTTGTTGAATTTCTCATGAGTTTAGGTTTGTTGCGATTCAAGCTATCGCTAGGATTAGACCAATATCTCCGATTCGGTTATAAATAACTGCTTGTAGGGCGGCGGTGTTGGCGTCGGTGCGTCCATATCATCAGCCGATTAGTAGAAATGATATGATTCCTACTCCTTCTCAGCCTATGAACAGTTGAAATATGTTGTTGGCTGTAACTAGGATAATTATTGTGATCAGGAAAAGTAGGAGGTATTTGAAGAATCGGGCTATGTTTGGGTCTGAGTGCATGTATCATGTTGTGAATTCTAGAATGGACCATGTAACATATAAGGCTACTGGAGTGAAAATGATGGAGTAGTAGTCAAATTTAAAACTTGTGTTGATGTCGAAGGTTGTTGTGTTTGTTCAGTGTCAGTTTGTTGTGATGGTTTCTATTCCTTGGTCTAGGAAAATGAATAAGGGGAGGAGGCTTGTTAGGAAGGCTCATTTAATTGCGGGGAGGGCATGAGTGGTTGTTCAGTTTTTGTTTGGTGGGTTGGGGGAGAGTGTTGTTAGGACTGGGTATGCGAGGAGGGCAAAGATAATTAGTAGACTTGAGTTGAAGATTAAAATTGTGGGGTGCATAGCCATTACTTGGAGTTGCACCAAGAGTTTTTGGTTCCTAAGACCAATGGATGAACTATTATCCTTTAGTGGCTAAGTGAGCCGTGGATTTGAACCATGGGGCTTGGGGATTAGCAGTCCTTAGCGCAACCTGTCTCTCTTGGTGAATAAGAAGATTTTAACTTCTATTTTTAGAATCACAATCTAATGTTTTTCTTAAACTATATTTACAAAAGCATCAGCTTCACATGAGTTCTGGCTTTAGTGTGAGGAGTAGTACTGGGATTAGGTGGAGTGCTATGAGCAAGTGTTCTCGGGTGTGTGAGGGCTGTAATGTGATTGTGTGGGTTGGGGTTGGGCCTCGTTGTGTTATTAGGAATATGTAGAGGGAGTAGGCTGCTGTGATTAGGATCCCTGGGCCTGTTAGGGCAAGTGTTCAGTAGGATCAGTTGAACATGGAGGTGACGATTATTAGCTCTCCTATTAGATTTGGGAGGGGAGGCAGTGCTAGGTTGGCTAGGTTGGCGATGAATCATCAGGCGGTTATTAGTGGTAGAATTGTTTGTAGGCCTCGGGCAAGGAGAAGGGTTCGGCTGTGGGTTCGTTCATAATTTGTGTTGGCTAGGCAGAATAGGGCGGATGATACTAGGCCATGTGCAATTATAAGAATAATTGCGCCGGTGAAGCCTCATGGTGTTTGGGTTAGGATTCCACCTGCGGCTAGGCCTATATGGCTGACGGATGAGTAGGCAATGAGGGATTTTAAGTCGGTTTGTCGTAGGCAGATAGAGCCTGTTATGATGATGCCTCATAAGGCTAGAATAATAAATGGGTACGTTAGTTCTTTGGCTGCGGGGGTTAGTATTACTATTATTCGTATTATACCATATCCGCCCAGTTTTAGCAGGACGGCAGCTAGAATTATGGAGCCTGCAATTGGGGCTTCTACGTGGGCTTTTGGAAGTCATAAGTGTACTCCGTATAGTGGTATTTTTACTAGGAAGGCTGTAATGCAGGCCACCCATCAGATGTTGTGTCCTCATGTGGTTATTTTTATTGGGTTGTAGTATTGTATAATTAGTATTGATAGTGTGCCTAAGTCTTTTTGTAACAATAGTAGGGCGACTAGGAGGGGGAGTGATCCAGCGAGGGTATAAAATAGGAAATAGGTTCCGGCATTTAGACGCTCTGATTGATTACCTCATCGTGTAATGATAATGAGTGTTGGGATGAGGGTGGTTTCAAATATGATGTAAAATATGATGAGTTCTGTTGCCCCAAAGGCTATAATTAGGGATGCTTGTAGGGTAATTAGCAGGGTGATGTAGGTTCGTTGTCGGTTGGTTGGTTCGGTGGCGATGTGATTTTGGCTGGCTAAAATTATGAGGGGGAGGAGTCAGCAGGTAAGGATAAGTAGGGGGGTGGATAGAGGGTCTGTGGCTAGGTAGATATTGGAGGAGGTTCAGCCGGCCTCTGAGTTTCATTTTAGTCAGCTGAGGCTTAGTAGTGCAATTAGCAGGCTTTGAGTTGTGGTGGTGGTTCATAGTCATGGCTTTGGTGTTAGTCATGTTGTTGGTAATATCATAAGTGTTGGGATTAAGATTTTTAGCATTGTAGAAGGTTTAGGTTTTGGAGATGGTCGGTGCCATGAGTGCGGGCGGTGGCAACTAGGAGGGCTAGACCTGCACTTGCTTCGCAAGCTGAGAATGCTAGTAGAAGTATTGGGGCTGTCGAATATGCTGTTGTTTCTAGTTGGATGGATCATAATGATAGGGCAATAAATAGGGATAGTATTATACCTTCTAGACAGAGTAGGGCGGAGAGCAGGTGGGTTCGATGGAATGCTAAACCCACTAGGCCAAGGAGGAATGCTGAGGTAAAACTAAAGTGTGTTGGTGTCATAAGATAATTATGGAGTTGAACCATAGTTTTCTGAGCCGAAGTCAGAGGTCTTTCTTTGGACTAATCATCTATTCGGCTCATTCTAGGCCTCCTTGGGCTCATTCGTAGATGAGGCCTAGAGTTAGTAGAGTGAGGATTGCTGTTGCTCATAGGAATGTGTGTGTTGGGGTTGGGAGTTGGTTTCCTCATGGTAGGGGCAGTAGTAAGGCAATTTCTAGGTCGAATAGGAGGAATAGAATAGCAACTAGGAAGAATCGCAGGGAGAAGGGCAGTCGGGCAGAGCCTATGGGGTCAAATCCACACTCATACGGGGAGAGTTTTTCTGTGTCTGGGTTTATTTGTGGGAGTCAAAATGAGATTGTTGCTAGGATACAGGATAAGAGTATTGCTATAACTATTATAGTATTAACTATGTTCATTGTTTTTCCTTGGGATTTAACCAAGCCTGAGTGATTGGAAGTCACTTGTACTGACGCTAATACTAGAAAGACTATGAGCCTCATCAGTAAATTGAGACGTATAAGAATAGTCAAACTACGTCAACGAAGTGTCAGTATCAGGCAGCTGCTTCAAATCCAAAGTGATGCTGGGCTGTAAAGTGATATATAATTTGTCGTAATAGACAGACTGTTAGGAATGTTGTTCCGATGATTACGTGTAGTCCGTGAAATCCTGTGGCCACAAAGAATGTTGAGCCATATACACCGTCTGCAATAGTAAATGGAGCTTCATAGTATTCTATTGCTTGGAGGGCTGTGAAGTAGCAACCTAAAATAACAGTTAGGGTTAATGACTGGATGGCTTCTTTCCGTTTACCTTCCATGAGGCTGTGGTGGGCTCATGTGACGGTGACTCCGGAGGCTAGTAGGACTGCTGTGTTTAGGAGGGGCACTTCGAATGGATTTAGTGGGGAAATTCCTGTTGGGGGTCAGCAGCCTCCTAGTTCGGGGGTTGGTGCTAGGCTTGAGTGGAAAAATGCTCAGAAAAATCCTAGGAAGAAGAATACTTCTGAAGTAATAAATAGGATTATTCCGTATCGTAGGCCTTTTTGTACTGGGGGTGTGTGGTGGCCAAGGAATGTCCCCTCTCGGATGACGTCACGTCATCATTGATACATGGTTAGAAGTATAAGGATGAGGCCTAAAGAGATTAGTATGATTGAGTGATAGTGAAATCATACTGCTAGGCCAGATGTTGTTAGGAAGGCAGCGGCTGCCCCGGTTAGGGGCCAAGGGCTGGGGTCTACTATGTGGTATGCGTGTGCTTGGTGGGCCATTATACGGATTCTTGTAGATATAGGCTTACTAAAAGTACAAAGACGTAGGCTTGGATTACTGCGACTGCGAGCTCTAGTACTGAAAGCAGAAGAAGGAGAATTATTGTCAGTGCTGATGCTGCTGGTATTGTAAAGAATATATGGAATGCGGCTGTGCTGATAAGTTGAATTAGAAGGTGGCCGGCTGTTAGGTTAGCTGTTAGACGAACACCTAGGGCGATTGGTCGGATAAATAGGCTGATGGTTTCGATAATAATTAGGACTGGGATCAGGGGCCCTGGGGTGCCTGTAGGGAGGAAATGGGCTAGTGTGTGGGTTAGTTGGTGTCGAATGCCAATTAAGACGGTTGCAAGTCAGAGTGGGACTGCGAATCCTATGTTTATGGAGAGTTGTGTGGTAGGAGTAAATGTGTATGGTAGAATTCCTAGCAGATTAAGGGTAATTAGGAATACTAGGAAGGAGGCTAGCAGTAGGGCTCATTTATGTCCTCCTTGATTTATTGGCAGGAAGAGCTGGTGTGTAAGTCGTTGGATAAACCATGATTGTAGGGTTAGTAGGCGGTTGTTTAAGCATCGATTTTTGGGGGCAGGGAAAAGGATTCATGGTAATGTAAGTGCTAGGGCAATTAATGGGATGCCTAGATATGCAGTGATTGAAAATTGATCAAAGAAGCTTAGTGTCATGGTCAGAGTCAAGAGGCTGAGGTGTATTTTTTGGCGGTCCGTGGGGCCGGCTCATTGAGGAAGCTGTGTTGTATAATTTTTTGCGGTACTACAGTTAGGAATACAAGTCATGAGAAGATAAGGATTAGGAATCAGGGGGCTGGGGTGAGCTGTGGCATATCACTAGGGGTGGTTGGTAGTCACCTTTCTTTAGCTTAAAAGGCTAACGCTGTTCCTTACTTAGCTTCTTAGTGAGGCGTTTTCTAGTATAGAAGTGGATCAGTCTTCGAAGTATTTTAGTGGGACTGCCTCAACGACGATTGGTATGAAGCTGTGGTTTGCACCGCAGATTTCGGAACATTGTCCGTAGTAGATGCCAGGTCGGGAGGCGATTAGGGTGGCCTGATTGAGTCGTCCTGGGACTGCGTCTATTTTTACTCCTAATGAGGGGACTGCTCATGAGTGTAGGACGTCTTCGGCTGTAATTAGTACTCGGATCGGTGATTCAGTTGGGATTACTATTCGGTGGTCTACTTCTAGTAATCGGAATTGGCCGGGAGCTAAGTCTTGTGTTGGGACTATGTATGAGTCAAAGGTTAGGTCTTTATAATCTGTATATTCGTAACTTCAGTATCACTGGTGTCCGATGGCTTTAACTGTTAGGTGGGGGTTGTTAATTTCGTCTATTAAGTAAAGAATACGTAATGATGGTAGGGCGATTAGAATTAGGATGACCGCTGGAAGGATAGTTCAGATGATTTCGATTTCTTGCGAATCGTGGGAGTGTTTGTTGGTTAGTTTTGTTGATACTACAGCTACAATAACATAGAGTACGAAGCTGCTGATTAGGTAAATAACTATGAGTGCGTGGTCGTGGAAGTGAATTAGTTCTTCCATAACTGGGGATGCTGCGTCTTGGAGTCCTAGTTGTGAGGGGTGGGCCATTAGTTAAGGTACGTAGGAGTCTAACCTACAATTACATCTTGACAAGATGGTGTAATGGGTATTTTACTAGTACCTTATAAGTTATGTAAGAAAGTGGCAGAATGGATTTGCGGCTGGCTTGAAACCAGTAGATGGGGGTTCGATTCCTTCCTTTCTCGGTGTTCTGTCTGTACTTGTACAAAGGCTGGCTCTTCGAATGTGTGGTAGGGTGGTGGGCAGCCGTGTAGTCATTCGGAGTTTGTTGTGGTTATTTCTACTGATAGAACTTCTCGTTTGGCGGCGAATGCTTCTCAAAGAATAAATAAAAATATGATGACAGCAATTAGGGAGATTAATGATCCGAATGATGAGACGGTGTTTCATAGGGTGTAGGCGTCTGGGTAGTCGGAGTACCGTCGTGGCATTCCGGCAAGGCCTAAGAAATGTTGTGGGAAGAATGTGAGGTTGACTCCAATAAATATTACTCCGAAGTGAATTTTAGTTCATGTGCTGTGTAGGGTATATCCAGAGAATAGTGGGAATCAGTGTACAAATCCCCCCATGATTGCGAATACAGCTCCTATTGATAGTACGTAGTGGAAGTGTGCGACCACGTAATAAGTGTCGTGTAAGATGATGTCTAGGGAGGAGTTGGCTAGAATAATACCGGTTAAACCTCCTACTGTAAATAGAAAGATGAATCCTAGGGCCCATAAGAATGGGGCTTCTCATTTGATTGAGCCCCCGTATAGGGTTGCTAGTCAGCTAAAGACTTTTACTCCGGTTGGAATGGCGATAATTATAGTTGCTGATGTAAAGTAGGCTCGGGTGTCAACGTCTATCCCTACTGTAAACATGTGGTGGGCTCATACAATAAATCCTAGTAATCCGATTGCTATTATTGCTCAAACCATGCCCATATATCCGAATGGTTCTTTTTTTCCGGCATAGTAGGCAACAATATGTGAAATTATTCCGAAGCCAGGAAGAATAAGAATGTATACTTCTGGGTGACCAAAGAATCAAAAGAGGTGTTGGTAGAGAATTGGGTCTCCTCCCCCGGCTGGGTCAAAGAATGTTGTATTCAGGTTTCGGTCCGTTAATAACATAGTAATGCCTGCGGCTAGGACGGGTAGTGACAGAAGAAGTAGGACAGTGGTGATTAATAGGGCTCAAATAAATAGGGGGGTTTGATATTGTGAAATTGCTGGGGGTTTCATATTAATGATTGTGGTAATGAAGTTGATTGAGCCTAGGATGGAGGATACTCCTGCTAAATGGAGGGAGAAGATGGCCAAATCAACTGAGGCTCCGGCATGGGCCAGGTTGCCAGCTAGTGGGGGGTAAACTGTTCAGCCGGTTCCAACACCTGCTTCTACTCCTGAGGAGGCAAGAAGAAGGAGGAATGATGGGGGCAATAGTCAGAAGCTTATGTTGTTTATTCGTGGGAATGCTATGTCTGGGGCACCGAGCATAAGTGGAATTAGTCAGTTGCCGAAGCCTCCAATTATAATTGGTATTACCATGAAGAAAATCATTACAAAGGCGTGTGCGGTGACGATCACATTATAAATCTGGTCGTCGCCAAGTAGGGCTCCTGGTTGGTTTAGCTCTGCTCGGATGAGGAGACTTAGCGCAGTGCCTACTATTCCAGCTCAAGCACCAAATACTAGGTATAGGGTGCCGATATCTTTGTGGTTGGTTGAGAAAAATCAGCGAGTGATTGCCACGGGTAGGATGGCTGAAGGTTTAAGCGGTGGATTGTAGCTCCATATACAGAGGTTTGAGTCCTCTTCCTATCAAGCTCCGTGGTGTATGACATGTCAGATTGCAAATCTGAAGGTGCAGGTTTACCGCCTGCCGGGGCTTCCTCCCGCCTCGTTGCGCAGCGGCGGGAGGAAGGGTAGATGAAAGCTCGTTGGTTTGAGCGCTTAGCTGTTAACTAAGAGATTGTAGGATCAAGGCCTGCCCATCTAGGAAGGCCTTAGCTTAATTAAAGTGTCTGAGTTGCATTTAGAAGATGTAGGATAAAGTCCTGCAGGTTTTATCAGAGGCTAGGAGATTTTAACTCCTGCTTAAAGCTTTGAAGGCTTTTGGTCTGGTTATCCTAAGTCTCTAGGATGTGAGGGCTATGATGGCTGGGGTAATTGGTAGTATGGAGATGGAGGCGATGAGTATGGTTGTTGTGGGGGTTGTTTGATTGGGCTTGAAGCGTCATGGGGAAGTTGAGTTGTTGGTGTTTGGTGGGATTGTTAGGCTTATTGTGTAGCATAGGCGTAGATAGAAGAATAGACTTAGTAGGGCGCTTATTGCTATTATTGTGGCTATTAGTGGGAACTCTTGTTTAGTTAGCTCTTGGAGGATAAGTCATTTTGGTATGAAGCCTGTGAGTGGGGGAAGGCCTCCTAGCGAGAGTAGGGTTAGTATTGCTAGGGCTGGTAGGATTGGGGTTTTTGTTCATGTGGAGGCTAGTGTGTTGATTTTGGTGGCGGAAAGGGTTTTTGCAACTAGAAATATTGTTGATGTTATTAGGATGTAGATGCTTAGGTTCAGGAGGGTAAGACTTGGTATGAAGTGTAAAATAATAATTATTCAACCTAGGTGGGCGATTGATGAATAGGCTAGGATTTTTCGTAGTTGTGTTTGGTTTAGGCCACCCCAGCCACCTACTAGGGCTGATGTAACACCCAGGGCTGTGAGGAGGGTTGGGTTGGTGTTTGGTGCAATTTGGTAAATTAGGGCGAATGGGGCTAGTTTTTGTCATGTTGATAAGATCAGGCCTGTTGTTAGGTCTAGGCCCTGTAATACTTCTGGTAGTCAGAAGTGTGTTGGGGCTAGGCCAATTTTTAGGGCTAGGGCTAGTATGATGGTGGCGGTTGAGATTGGGTGGGAAATTTGAGTAATGTTTCATTGTCCGGAGGTTCATGCGTCTGTTGTGCTGGCGAAGAGGATTATTGCGGCGGCTGTTGCTTGGGTAAGGAAATATTTTGTGGCAGCTTCTACTGCTCGTGGGTGGTGTTGTTGGGCTATTAGTGGGATGATTGCTAGTGTGTTGATTTCAAGGCCTATTCAGGCCAGGAGTCAATGTGAGCTGGCAAAGGTTAGTGTAGTGCCGATTCCTAGGCTTGAGATTAGGATGGTAATTACATATGGGCTCATTAGTAAAGGAGGGGGTTTAGCCCACATTCTCGGGGTATGGGCCCGAAAGCTTGTTTAGCTGACTTTACTAGGAAGTGGTGTATTGGAAGCACGAGGAGTTTTGATCTCCTAGGGAGGGGTTCGATCCCCCTTTTTCTAAGGAAGTGAGAGGACTTGAACCTCTATAATCCACTCTATCAAAGTGGCCCTTGGATATTCGGGCACACTTCCGTTATGTTTGTGGGGGGATGCCTGCTATGGATAAGGGGAGTGCTAGGTGTCATAGGATTAGGGCTAGAGTTAGTGGTAGGAAGTTTTTTCATATTAGGTGTATTAGTTGATCATATCGGAATCGTGGGTAGGAGGCGCGCACTCATAGGAATATAATGGAGAGTAGTGTGGTTTTTATTATTAGGTTTGTGGTAGTGATTTCTGGTAGTAGTGGGTTGTGTGTGGCCCCTAAAAATAGGATAGTGGAGAGTGTATTTATTAGGAGAATGTTGGCGTATTCGGCGAGGAAAAATAGTGCGAATGGGCCTCCTGCGTATTCTACGTTGAAGCCGGATACTAATTCTGATTCTCCTTCTGTAAGGTCGAAGGGGGCTCGATTTGTTTCTGCTAGTGTTGAGATATATCATATGGCTGCTAGTGGTCAGCTTGGTAGTAGAAGTCAAGTGGCCTCTTGGGTTACGTTGAAGGTGTGTAGTGTAAAGTTTCCTACGGAAATAATTAGGGATAGAATAATTAGGCCTAGACTTACTTCGTATGAAATGGTTTGGGCGACTGCTCGGAGGGCTCCGATTAGGGCATATTTTGAGTTGGAGGCTCATCCGGAGCCTAGGATTGAGTAGACTGCGAGGCTGGATAGGGCAAGAATAAATAGGATGCCTAGGTTTAAATCTGTGATTGGATGAGGGATTGGTATTGGAATTCATAGTGTTATGGCTAGGGTGAGGGCCAGGATTGGTGTTGCTAGGAATAGAATTGGGGAGGAGGCGTAGGGTCGCACGGGCTCTTTAATAAAGAGTTTAACTCCGTCGGCGATGGGTTGTAGTAGGCCATATGGGCCTACGATGTTGGGCCCTTTTCGTATTTGTATATATCCAAGGATTTTTCGTTCTAGTAGGGTTAGGAAAGCTACTGCTAGGAGTACAGGTACAATACATAGGAGGGGGTTGGCGATTATAATTACTCATTTGTTCATTTGTTAAATAGTTGAGAAGAGGATTTGAACCTCTGGGGGAAAGGGCTTAGGTCTTTTGCAATTACCAGGCTCTGCCATCTCAACTAGCCCTTGTCTTGGGCTGTGGTTTGTGTTCCTCTTTAGTATTTTAGTTGTTTTCATTGGGTAGAGGTGGGGCGTGTTTTAAATATGGGCCCCCCTTCCTTCCGGTCCTTTCGTACTGGGAAGGGGAAATGCATAGATAGAAACCGACCTGGATTGCTCCGGTCTGAACTCAGATCACGTAGGACTTTAATCGTTGAACAAACGAACCCTTGGTAGAATTTTCGCCACTAGGATGTCCTGATCCAACATCGAGGTCGTAAACCCTTTCGGCGATATGGACTCTTGGAAAGGATTGCGCTGTTATCCCTGGGGTAACTTGGTCCGTTGATCAGACATGGTGTCTGGGTCATTATTAGTCAGATGTTTCTGTTGTTTAGAGTTGTAGCTCTTGACTCTTAGGGATTGGTGGAGTTGATCCCCTGTTTCTTCTTGGGGGCTTTTTTATCCCCCATGGTCGCCCCAACCGAAGGTATTAAACCATTATCATTAGGCTTGTTTGATCTTTTTGTGGTTTGGTGGGTAGATTACTAGGCATGATTGGTCAATGGCCTTAAGCTCCACAGGGTCTTCTCGTCTTATGTGGGTATGCCCGCTTCTGCACGGGCAGATCAATTTCATAGACTTGAAGTAGGAGACAGGTGGGCCCTCGTGACACCTTTCATACGGGTCTTCATTTAAAAGACAAGTGATTACGCTACCTTAGCACGGTTAAAATACCGCGGCCGTTAAACTTATTGTCACTGGGCAGGTTGGACCTCTTATTTGTGGGTTGCAGGAGGCCATGTTTTTGGTAAACAGGCGGGGCCCGTGGTTGCCGAGTTCCTTCTTTCTTCATTGAGTCTTTCCTTATGTTGCACTCCTGTGTTGGGTTAACGATTTAGATTTGCAGGCTTTTCTTGTTTATTTTTTAGTCTGTAGTGCCCTCTTTAGTTGGGTTCTGTTATTTGTCAGTGGTTGGTCCGATCTGACTTACACATGTGCTTGGAGGGGGTTGTTTCCCCTTATTACTGATTCTAGCATTGTTACTTCTATGTGGGCATAGAATGGCTTAATATTGTTGGAGGAGTTGGAGAGTGTATCAGGATAATTGGCTTGTTTTCTGCTTGAGCTTCAACGCTTTCTGTCTGGGTGGCTGCTCTTAAGCCAACTGGGGCAGAGTGCCTTGGTTAGTGTGATCCTTATCCATCTGTGGAGATTGTATTCTTTTCTAGAGGAGCTGTACCTCCTCTGGCTAACTCCTATGCCTTCTCGGGTTCTTATGGTTTTGGCTGTGATCTGAGAGGGGGATAGGGCTGAACTTATGTCCATTTCTTAAGCAACCAGCTATCACTAAGTTCGTTAGGTTTGTCGCCTCTACTCGGAGATCTTCCCACTCTTTTGCAACAGAGACGGGTTGGCTCTAATGTGCTGTCTCGGAGTAGCTCACTTAGTTTCGGGGGGTCAGACTATAGGGCTCTTTGCCTGGGCATTCTGGCTAGATCATGATGCAAAAGGTACAAGGTTTAGTCTTTGCTTTTTTATGCTTTGGTGGTCTATTTCATGTCTCTTTCAGTTTTCCCTTGCGGTACTTTTTCTGTTGCTCAGGTTTTGTCCTTTTCTGTCTCACATACTAGGGGGGGAGAATGGTTTAGTTGGCTTATTTTGGGTTATTTGCGGGTATATGTTTGTGTGCGTTTGGGCGGTTTGTCTGGCTAGCTTTATGGCTCAGTGCGATCCGACTTGCACGGATATCATTTCATTGTAAGTGAGATGCTTTGGTGTTTAGCTACGCTCTGGTTATTCCAAGTGCACCTTCCGGTACACTTACCGTGTTACGACTTGTCTCCACTAGTGGTGGTTGTGTTATATTATTTAGTTTTGTAGTTTTTGTAAGGTCGTGGAGAGTGACGGGCGGTGTGTGCGCGCCCCAGGGCCGGCTTCAAAAGAACTCTCTGTTTTCTTTTTACTGCTAAATCCTCCTTTAAACGGTGTTTTCATATCGTTGTTCGTTGATGTTCTGTTTGGCAGAAAATGTAGCCCATTTCTTCCCGCCCCGTGTGCTACACCTCGACCTGACGTGTTGGGTTGTGCCCATCTTGCTTACTATTGGGCCTTCATAGGGTGAGCTTACGACGGTGGTATATAGACTGACTAGGCTAGGGGCGGTGAGGTTTAACGGGGGTTGTCAGTTGTAGAACAGGCTCCTCTAGGGGGGTGTGGGGCACCGCCAAGTCCGTTGGGTTTCGAGCATTGTGCTTGTAGTTCCCTGGCGGATAATATTTGTATTTTATTATCAAAGTTTATGGTTGGGCATAGTGGGGTATCTAATCCCAGTTTGTCTCCCAACTGTCGTGTGGTCTAGGTTAATTAGGTTAAAGCTACTTTCGTTTTTGGGCTTAGGACCTTCGATGTGCGTATAACAGCTTTGAGGGGCTTTGGCTTTAGTTTTTGTTGACCTATAATCACGCTTTACGCCGTAGGCATCAACTTGGGTCTCTCGTATAACCGCGGTGGCTGGCACGAGTTTTACCGACCCTCTTGGCCTTAACTAAGTCAAGCTTTCGCTTATGTTTAATATTAATCACTGCTGAGTACCCTTGGGGGTGTGGCGTAGCAAGGCGTTTTGGGCTACGTAGATGTGTGCCTGATGCCTGCTCCTCTGGGCCGACTGGGCGTTGAGGGCATTCTCACTGGGGTGCGGATACTTGCATGTGTAAGTTTGGCTAGAGCTGATGTAAAAGCAGGGACCATACCTGTCTGCCTGTGGAGTCTTATTAGGGCTCATCTTAACATCTTCAGTGTTACGCTTTGTGTAAGCTACACTGGC